ATAACGATTTACGGCAATTTGGATTGTATCCCTCGGCGGGTGGGTATCCGTATAAAACTATGTCGAATCTTCTTCCTGAAACATAACAGATCTTCTTTATCTAAACTATACCGCTGGGAAATTTTTAAGTACTTAAAACCCGTTTTGTTTTGTTCTTTTATTCCATCCTTTTGAAGTATCCACTAATAGAGGCGGGGTGATATTAGATAACTCGTCCTTTCTCTGTTTTTTCACAAATAAGAAAAGAAGTTTCGGATTTAAGTCGAATATTAAAAGAATTACCATATATAACACAAAATTTCTCCGCCGATTCCTTCTAGTCGCGCCTCCCGGCCGGTCATTATACCTCGAGAAGTAGAAAGAATTACAATCCCTATCCCACCCAAAATTCTAGGAATGCGCTGGTAATTCGAATAGATTCGGAGACCCGGTCGGCTAATCCGTTTTAAATTTAAAAGAGCTCTATAGGGCCCTTTCCTATTTCTTCTATGTTGCAGGGTTAAAACCAAAAAAGATTTTTTGTTTTCCCGGTGTTTTCGCACGTTTTCGATAAAACCTTCCCGTAAAAGTATTTTAACAATGTTTTCGGCGATGTTAGTAGATACTATTCGAACCGTTCCTTTTCTATTAATGTCAGCATTTCGTATAGAGGTTATTATGTCAGCAATAGTGTCCCTACCCATGATGAACTAAAATTATTGGTGCCTCCAAATTTGGATATAATAAACATACATGTTCTTTTTTTCTATTTATTTATGTTTATGAATTATTAAAGGTATATACGTGAGACACAATCTGTTAAATTGATCTTTAAATCTATTTCTATATCACGGTCTCATAATACTTCGGGGGCTAATGAAACTATTTTAGTAAAATTTAATTGTCTCAATTCTCGGGCAATCGCACCAAAAATTCGAGTTCCTTTTGGGTTTCCTTCTTGATCAATCACAACTGCAGCATTGTCATCATATCGTATTATCATACCGTTGTCGCGTTTGAATTCTTTACAAGTACGTACAATTACAGCTCGGATCACTTCTGATCTTTCTAGAGGCATATTTGGTACGGCTTCTTTGATCACAGCAACAATAACGTCACCAATATGAGCATATCGGCGATTACTAGCTCCTATAATTCGAATACACATTAATTCTCGGGCCCCGCTGTTGTCCGCTACATTCAAATAGGTCTGAGGTTGAATCATATCATTTTTTCATTTTTTAATCTGTTATTTCAATGCCAATGCAAAAGGGGCGAATAAAAAAAAAGAAATACTATTTGTCTTTGTCCAAAAAAAGAAACCTGTAATTTTTTTTATTCCAAAGACCTCTTTCCTTTGGTTCTACATTTCTATCCCGAAATAATGAATTGAGTTCGGATAGGCATTTTGGACGCCGCTATTGAAATGGCCCTTCTGGCTATATTTTCTGCCACTCCGCCTATTTCATAAAGTACTCTACCCGGTTTAACGACAGCTACCCAATATTCGGGAGATCCTTTTCCAGATCCCATACGCGTTTCGGCAGGTCTTACTGTAACTGGTTTGTCTGGAAATATACGTACCCATATTTTTCCACCACGGCGTGCATTTCGTGTCATTGCTCGTCGCCCCGCTTCTATTTGTCTAGATGTGATCCAAGCGGGTTCAAGTGCTTGAAGAGCATATTTGCCGAAACAAATATGATTACCTTGATAAGAGATTCCCTTCATTCTTCCTCTATGTTGTTTACGGAATCTAGTTCTTTTAGGGTTATAGTTGATGGTTGTTTCGCAATTCCATCTCTACTACAGAACCGGACATGAGAGTTTCTTCTCATCCAGCTCCTCGCGAATGATAAACGCTTTACATTACAATAAAAGAAAAATATTTCATTTAAGATATACATACATTAATGAATAATCCACCGACTCGTGGGATTCTCTGAGATGGATTTCATATAAGCTATTCAAATTTGTTTATCTTGTTTGGATATATAACCCTTTTTCTATATTATTATTATTTCTTTTTTTTTTTTTTTACGAATCTTTTTATTTTATTATTGTATCGGATTGACTAAAATAAAAATGTAAAATGGAGCAATCCAATAAAATAAAGCTTTCGCGGGCGAATATTTACTCTTTCAATATCTAGTCTATAGTCTAATTTAGTTGTAGGGTTAGTACTCGACCTCTCAGAATTGTCCCCGGTTTGTTCCGCCATCCCACCCAATGAATCATTAGGATTCGTTTTTAATAGAATCTTCTCTTCTGCATTCACGGGTTCCGTCGTTCCCACCGCTTCACAACTAATGGTTAGGTCTAAATTCCACAATGGAGCCCCAAATTCATTTATTCTTGAGTCAATCTTCTCAGTCTTTTATTGGCTCAAGGCTCTTGAGTTTTTGTTCTATTAACAGATTCATCGAATTGTGGATGAATCAGAAGTATTGATGCTTTGCTTTATTACATTGCCTTTTATGAGATGACTTATAGACCTTACATATTCTAGTGGAATCATATA